TAAAGTTTATTATTAAAGGTGAAATGATTTGCAATAAATTGAATTTGGAGGTATATAGCTTAATAGCGAATCAGTTTTTTTATATATTTAATATCAATTCTATTAAATATGGTACGTAAAATAGAATATTTAATTTTTTTTTGGTTTTAAAATTATACCACTTTTTTCCGAAATTTCGGGGTTTTTTAGCCAAATTTGGCCAAAAAATCGAGTAATTTTCGCCTAGTATAATAATATATATATATATATAAACACCTAATTAATTATAAAATCTTATAAATCTAAAAAGAGCAGTATTTATTCACTAATATGTACTATTATAAGTTATTTGCCATATTAAAATAACAATTACTTATTAGACTTAAAATAGATTAAGGTATTATAATATAATTAAATTTATTATATATAAGTCATAGTTATTGAGATGTATTGTATTCATATATGTATATATATATATATAAGAATTTATATTAAATAGATTGATATAAATAAATATTGATGTTATTACTACTAGTGATAATACTAATATATTTTTATCTAAAAGTAAATTTTTAATAATTAAGATAATTAGTTACATTCAAATAGAAATATTGGAATGTAAATTTTTATTGGACAATATATGTTATTGATATAGATTAAGTTTTTATAATCAAAGTTATATTTCATTATATAAAACGATATTGTTAATTGATTAATATATAAATAATGGTGGGGGTATTAAAGATTATGATGAATAAAAGTAACAAAATTTATTTAATATCATTGTATAGTTTTATTAGTAATATGTTTATTAAATTAATTAGGTATTTATTATTGGCGGGGATAGTTATTCTTATAATTATGAATTTGTTTGTTTAGTATTTTTAAATAAGTTGTTTATTTGTCCGTAACAGATAGGTGTGAAGTTCAATAAAGTTTTTTTTTCAATTCTATTAAATATGGTACGTAAAATAGAATATTTAATTTTTTTTTTGGTTTTAAAATTATACCACTTTTTTCCGAAATTTCGGGGTTTTTTAGCCAAATTTGGCCAAAAAATCGAGTAATTTTCGCCTAGTATAATAATATATATATATATATAAACACCTAATTAATTATAAAATCTTATAAATCTAAAAAGAGCAGTATTTATTCACTAATATGTACTATTATAAGTTATTTGCCATATTAAAATAACAATTACTTATTAGACTTAAAATAGATTAAGGTATTATAATATAATTAAATTTATTATATATAAGTCATAGTTATTGAGATGTATTGTATTCATATATGTATATATATATATATAAGAATTTATATTAAATAGATTGATATAAATAAATATTGATGTTATTACTACTAGTGATAATACTAATATATTTTTATCTAAAAGTAAATTTTTAATAATTAAGATAATTAGTTACATTCAAATAGAAATATTGGAATGTAAATTTTTATTGGACAATATATGTTATTGATATAGATTAAGTTTTTATAATCAAAGTTATATTTCATTATATAAAACGATATTGTTAATTGATTAATATATAAATAATGGTGGGGGTATTAAAGATTATGATGAATAAAAGTAACAAAATTTATTTAATATCATTGTATAGTTTTATTAGTAATATGTTTATTAAATTAATTAGGTATTTATTATTGGCGGGGATAGTTATTCTTATAATTATGAATTTGTTTGTTTAGTATTTTTAAATAAGTTGTTTATTTGTCCGTAACAGATAGGTGTGAAGTTCAATAATGATGGGGGTCATTGAAGGTTATGATGAATAAAAGTAACAAAAGGGGTAATTTGTTACTGTTGAGTGGGAGGGTTATTCTTATAATTATGAATTTGTTTGTTTAGTATTTTTAAATAAGTTGTTTATTTGTCCGTAACAGATAGGTGTGAAGTTCAATAATGATGGGGGTCATTGAAGGTTATGATGAATAAAAGTAACAAAAGGGGTAATTTGTTACTGTTGAGTGGGAGGGTTATTCTTATAATTATGAATTTGTTTGTTTAGTATTTTTAAATAAGTTGTTTATTTGTCCGTAACAGATAGGTGTGAAGTTCAATAATGATGGGGGTCATTGAAGGTTATGATGAATAAAAGTAACAAAAGGGGTAATTTGTTACTGTTGAGTGGGAGGGTTATTCTTATAATTATGAATTTGTTTGTTTAGTATTTTTAAATAAGTTGTTTATTTGTCCGTAACAGATAGGTGTGAAGTTCAATAATGATGGGGGTCATTGAAGGTTATGATGAATAAAAGTAACAAAAGGGGTAATTTGTTACTGTTGAGTGGGAGGGTTATTCTTATAATTATGAATTTGTTTGTTTAGTATTTTTAAATAAGTTGTTTATTTGTCCGTAACAGATAGGTGTGAAGTTCAATAAAGTTTTATTTTTGCTTGAAATATTTATTTTGATTTAGTTTTATATGCAGTTTGTTGATAAAATATGATCTTGATGATTATGTTTAAATTTGTGGAGTGCAGTATATAATTTTAGTAATTGAAGAAGTTTAGAATTAGTTAATATCATTAAGTATTGATTTAATATGTGCCAGCAGTCGCGGTTATACATATGATGTAAATAAATAGTTTTAGTTAATAGTTGATTTAGATTAAAATAGTTAATATATTTTGATAATTTTGAGGTGAAATTGAATATTATCAGTTAATACTAATAATTTAATATTATTGAGGCTATAAAATTTTTATGGTAAACTAGGATTAGATACCCTATTATTTTAAATGTAAAATCTTAAGGCTTGAATAGTATTAGTTAAGATCTTTAAACTTAAAGAATTTGGCGGTATTTTAGTCTATTTAGAGGAATCTGTCCCGTAATCGATAACCCACGTTGAACCTAACTTAATTTATAAGTATGTATACCGCCGTTTATTGAATATTTTTTTAGGAGATTTTCTTAGTATAAGGATATATACATATTATTTCAGGTCAAGGTGCAGCATGTAGTTAAGGGGAGATGGATTACAATATTTTAAAGTATAACGGATTATAGAATTGGAATTTTTATATAAAGGTGGATTTAATAGTAATTTTTTGTAGATTATAAAGATGATTTTAGCTCTAAAGTGTGTACACATCGCCCGTCACTCTCGTTAAAATTTAAAATGAGATAAGTCGTAACAAAGTAGGTATACCGGAAGGTGTAGCTAGATTGAATTCATGCTAATCTTTAGGGGAATATTCGTTTACATTGAATAAATTATCGTGCAACTCGATATAGCTTGATTTGATATTTAATTACTAATTATTTTTGTTATAGGTTGAGTAGTATTGAATGAATTAACTTAATGTTTATGTATTGATAAAAGATTTAATTAGGATGGTTATATATTATTTGTACTGTGAAGGATATAAATATTAAGAATAATTATTTATAAAGTAGAATTTATTTTTTGTACCTTGTGTATCAGGGTTAATTAATTAATAATTATTTATGTTTATTTATCTCGATATCATTAGAATTAACTAATTATATTAGTTATTATGGTAAGAATATTAATAATATTTAGTTAGTAATGAAATGTTAATCGTTAATGATTATATCTAGTTTTCTAGGAAATATGTTTAATATATTCTTTTTCTTTAAAAGGTTAATTTTTATTTAATTTTTGAGTTTAAGAAATTAAGTAAGGGGAAAAGCTCTTAACTTAAATTTTTATAAGGAAATTTATTTGTAAAGGGTTGTGGATTTAGTATTGATTAATATTATGAGTATGTTAAAATTTTACTTTATTAATATTATTATTTAGATATTTACTTTAATTTTTTATTAGAATATAGTTTATAATTTAGGATACTTATTAATAATGATTAAATTAGTATATAAAGTTGTTGTTAATCAATAATTTAAAGGAATTAGGCAAACAAAGAAGCAGAAGTGATTTATTCGCCTGTTTATCAAAAACATCTTTTCCTGATTTGGATTTAATAGGAAGTATGGCCTGCCCAATGAATTTTAAATGGCCGCGGTATTTTGACCGTGCAAAGGTAGCATAATCATTAGTCTCTTAATTAGGGACTGGAATGAATGGTTTGACGAAATAAAAACTGTCTTTATTTTAAAGTATTTAATTTAATTTTTGAGTAAAAAAGCTTAAATTTTTTTGTGGGACGAGAAGACCCTGTAGAGTTTAAATACTTTTAGTGAATTTTTTTAAGTGTGAATATTATTAAGTAATAGAGAGTATTTGGTTGGGGTGACTGAAAGATAAGTTTAACTCTTTTTGTTTAGTAATTACTAATTTGTATATATTTGATCCATTACTAATGATTATAAGACTAAACTACCTCAGGGATAACAGCGTAATCTTTTTTGAGAGTTCTTATCGACAAAAAGGGTTGCGACCTCGATGTTGGATTAGGATAAATTATTAAGTGCAGAAGCTTAAATATTAGGTCTGTTCGACCTATAAATTCCTACATGATCTGAGTTCAAACCGGCGTGAGCCAGGTTGGTTTCTATCTATAAAGTGGTATAATGTTTTAGTACGAAAGGACCAGGCATTAAGAATAATTCTTTATTAGTGACTAATAATACTATTTTGGCAGATAAGTGCAGTAGATTTAGAATCTATAAATGTGGTTTATAAACTATAAGTAGTATTGGAAATATTTATAATACTTATAATTAGAATAATTTTATTAGTTTGTGTATTAGTAGGTGTTGCTTTTTTAACCTTATTAGAGCGAAGGGTATTAGGATATATTCATATTCGTAAAGGGCCTAATAAGGTTGGATTTATTGGTGTTTTACAACCTTTTAGTGATGCAATCAAATTATTTACTAGGGAACAAGTATTTCCTTTAATTTCTAACTATATTTCATATTATTTTGCCCCTGTATTTAGTTTATTTATTTCTTTATTAATTTGAATAATCCTCCCTTATAGAAGAGGTTTATATTCATTTGAACTTGGATTATTATTTTTTTTAAGTTGCACTAGATTGGGGGTTTATACTGTTATAATTGCGGGTTGGTCATCAAATTCTAATTACTCTTTATTAGGAGGTTTACGGGGAGTAGCTCAAACTATTTCTTATGAGGTAAGATTGGCTTTAATTATATTATCATTTGTTTTTTTGGTTGGCAGATATGATTTGATAACCTTTTATGAATTTCAGGGATATTTATGATTATTGTTTATAACTTTACCTTTATCTTTAGTTTGATTTACTTCGTGTTTAGCTGAAACTAATCGAACTCCTTTTGATTTTGCTGAAGGTGAATCTGAATTAGTTTCAGGATTTAACATTGAATATAGAAGAGGAGGATTTGCATTAATTTTTTTGGCTGAATATGCTAGAATCTTGTTTATGAGTATATTATTTTGTATTATTTTTTTAGGTAGAGGTGTACATTCATTACTATTTTATTTGAGGTTAGGGATTATTTCGTTTCTATTTGTATGAGTACGTGGCACTATACCTCGTTATCGGTATGATAAATTGATATATTTGGCTTGGAAAAGATTTTTGCCTTTATCATTAAATTATTTATTATTCTTTCTTGGATTTAGGATTCTCCTTTTATCCTATATATTTTAGTGTATAATATTAAGTAGTAAATATATATTAGTAATAAAAGTGTTAGAAAGTTAATAGAGGAATTCAACCTCTTTTTTGTGCTTTCAAAACACATTTTTTGGATTAACTTACTTTATTAAATTTTCTCATAGGTTTGTGTTAATTGGGTTAATAATATAATATAAGAAGTAAATGATTGTTAGGACTTGCCCAGTAATAATATAAGGGTTTTCTACTGGTCGTGCACCAATTCAGGTAAGTAAAATGACGGTGTTGATTATGGCTCAGAATATAATTTGGTTAATTGGGTAGAACTGGATTCCTCGAAAGTTTGATTTATGGATGGGTATAGTAAATAGGATTGCAATTGATATTGTTAAGGCAATTACTCCTCCAAGCTTATTAGGAATTGACCGTAGGATGGCATACGCAAAAAGGAAGTACCATTCTGGTTGAATATGAATAGGTGTTACTAAAGGATTAGCAGGGATAAAGTTATCTGGGTCTCCTAGGATGTATGGTTCTTTTAAGGTTAATATAGTAATAATTAAGATTATGATTATATATCCAGATAGGTCTTTAATTGAGAAGTATGGGTGAAATGGGATTTTGTCAATATTTCTGTTTAGACCTATAGGATTATTTGATCCTGTCTGATGCAAGAATAGAAGGTGAATTATTACTATTGCGGTAATTATGAATGGAAGAAGGAAGTGGAAGGTAAAGAATCGGTTTAATGTGGCATTATCTACAGCAAACCCTCCTCATACCCATTGTACTAAATCAATTCCGATGTAAGGAATTGCTGATAATAAGTTAGTAATGACAGTGGCACCTCAAAATGATATTTGTCCTCAGGGTAGAACATATCCTACAAATGCTGTTGCTATTGTTAAGAATAAAATTATTACACCTACTGATCAAGTATAAATGAATTTATATGAGCCATAATATATACCTCGACCTACATGTAAGTATATACAGATGAAGAATATTGATGCACCATTAGCGTGGAGGGTTCGTAGTAATCAACCATAATTTACATCTCGACAGATATGATTAACTCTATTGAAAGCAGTATCAATACTTGGACAATAGTGTATGGCTAGAAATAAACCAGTAATGATTTGAATTCTTAAACAGAGGCCAAGGAGAGATCCAAAGTTTCATCATCTTCTAATATTTGAAGGGGATGGTAAATCAATTAGAGCATTATTGATAATTTTTAGTAATGGGTGTCTAACTCGTAAGGGTTTATTCATTAATTCATTTGACGTAGGGGTCCTTTAAAGATATTAGTAATTTTTACTACTACAATGAGTGTTAAGAGTAAATATGTTGCTAATATAATAGTAATAATTCTTGTTGGTTGATTATATAGTTTAATTAGTGGGGTTGATATTTGATTAAATATAATTGTGAATATGTTAATCTCTTGATTTTGAAGAGTTGAAAATAATAAGGGTGCAAATACTATTAATATAATTAATGTTATTGGTGTTGTAAAGATAAATAATTTTGTTGATATTGAAAATATTTCATTTGATGCTAGTCTTGCAACATAGATAAATAATACTAGTATTCCTCCTAGGAAGATAAGGAAAAGGATATAAGAGAATCAGAATGATTGTGATAACAATCCTGTAATAATAGAGATGAGTGTAGTTTGGATTAATAACACTAACCCTATGGCTAATGGATGGTTTATAAATAGAAAGGTAAATCTGAGGATTGTTCTTGTAATAATAAGTAGTGATTTTATTTCAGAGGATAGTTTATTTAAAATGTTAATTTTGGGGATTAATGAAAAGATATTAGGATCTTTTCTCTGAAGTTTTAAAAGGTTTTCCTTAAGTTTGGTTTACAAGACCAATATTTTATTAAATTATTAAAACTATTAATGATAATTTATTTATATTCTTCTATTAGATTTTTTTGTGGGGTTTGAGTCTTTTCTTCTAATCGTAAACACTTGTTGGTAACTTTATTAAGCTTAGAATTTATTGTTCTTGTGGTATATATATATATATATGCTTATTTAAGAACTTTTAATTATGAATTATTTTTTAGTATAGTATTTCTTACTTATTCTGTTTGTGAAGGAGCCTTAGGTTTATCCATTTTGGTATCAATAATCCGTGGATATGGAAGAGATTATTTTAATATGTATAGAATACTTCAATGTTAAAATATATATTGTTTATAATGTTTATAATCCCTGTAAGTCTCAGGAAAGGTAATTGATGAATTCTTCAGAATTTATTGTTAATAATTTTTTCTTTAAGTTTATTGATATTTCCTTATTATTTTTGTTGAGGGAGAATTAGTTATTTGTTTGGTTGTGATTATATTTCATTTGGCTTGATTTTACTAAGAATTTGAATTTGTTTGCTAATAATTATGGCCAGTGAATCAGTTACTCGATATAGTTATTTTAGTAATTTTTTTTTGTTTATGATAATTTTTTTATTGATTATATTAGTTTGTGCTTTTAGAAGATTGGGTTTATTCACTTTTTATTTGTTTTTTGAGAGTAGACTTATTCCTACTTTGTTTTTAATTTTAGGTTGAGGTTATCAACCTGAGCGTTTGCAGGCTGGTATTTATTTATTGTTTTATACTTTATTAGCTTCATTGCCTATACTTGTAGGTATTATGTATTTATATAATGAAAATAATTTAAGATTTTCTTTAATGGAAAATAATCATTTTGTAGGAAATGTTTATTTATATTTAAGCTTAATTTTGGCATTTTTGATTAAAATACCTATATTTATAGTTCATTTATGATTGCCTAAGGCTCATGTGGAAGCCCCAATTAGAGGTTCAATAATTTTGGCTGGAGTTTTATTAAAGTTGGGGGGATATGGATTATTACGGATTTATAGTGTTTTAACATTAATTGGAATAAGGTTAAATTTTATTTGGCTTTCAATTAGATTGGTTGGGGGTACTTTAGTAAGATTAATTTGTATACGTCAAACTGATTTAAAGTCTTTAATTGCATATTCGTCAGTAGCTCATATAGGAATTGTTGTTGGAGGTTTAATAACAATAATATATTGGGGTTATTGTGGGTCTTATACTTTGATAGTTGCACATGGTTTATGTTCATCTGGCTTATTTTGTTTAGCAAATATTACTTATGAACGAGTGGGGAGTCGTAGATTATTAATCAATAGGGGATTAATAAATTTTATACCTAGAATAGCCTTGTGATGATTTTTATTAAGATCATGTAATATGGCGGCTCCTCCTTCTATTAATTTATTAGGGGAAATTAGATTATTAAATAGATTAGTAGGATGATCTCTTTTTAGAATAATATCTTTAATATTATTATCATTTTTTAGAGCTGCTTATACTTTATATCTATTTTCTTATAGACAACATGGTCAACTGTACTCAGGTCTTTACTCTTGTTCTTTAGGGTATACTCGTGAATACTTATTACTATTTCTTCATTGATTTCCTTTGAATTTACTTATTCTTAAGGGGGAATATTTAGTATTATGATTATAGAGTATTGGCTTGGATAGTTTAGAATTTAAAATATTGATTTGTGGAGTCAATGATATAATACGTTATTTCAGGTTATTAAATTTATAACTATTTGTTTCATTAGATTTTTCTTTTTATTGATTTCCAGTATTTTTTTATTTATTGTTGGGATTAATTTTATTATAAATGATTTGGTGTATTTTATTGAGTGGGAAGTGGTTATGATTAATAGAGGCAGAATTGTAATAACTTTTTTATTTGATTGAATATCATTGATATTTATGGGATTTGTATTTTTTATTTCTTCTTTAGTAATTTTATATAGTGATGATTATATATATGGTGATTATAATATTAATCGATTTATTTATTTGGTTTTGTTATTTGTTTTATCAATAATATTTCTAATTATTAGTCCTAATATAATTAGAATTTTATTAGGATGGGATGGTTTAGGATTAGTGTCTTATTGTTTAGTAATTTATTATCAGAACAATAGGTCATATAATGCAGGGATGTTAACAGCTTTGTCTAATCGTTTGGGGGATGTGGCATTATTAATAGTGATTGCTTGAATATTGAATTTTGGAAGATGAAATTATATCTATTATTTGGAGTGTATAAAGGGTAGATTGGAGATAAGAGTGATCAGTTTTTTAGTAGTTTTAGCTGGGATAACTAAGAGAGCCCAAGTTCCTTTTTCCTCTTGACTTCCTGCTGCTATAGCTGCTCCTACACCGGTTTCGGCTTTAGTCCATTCTTCAACATTAGTAACTGCAGGAGTATATTTATTAATTCGTTTTAGTCCCTCTTTTGACAGATGGTTAAACACATTATTATTATTAATTTCTGTATTAACAATATTTATAGCGGGGTTAGGGGCTAACTTTGAGTTTGATTTGAAAAAGATTATTGCTTTATCAACACTTAGTCAGTTGGGATTAATAATAAGAATTTTGTCAATAGGGTTTTCTAAGTTGGCTTTCTTTCATTTGTTAACTCATGCTTTGTTTAAGGCATTATTATTTATATGTGCTGGGGCTATTATTCATTTAATGAGGGATTCACAGGATATTCGTTTTATGGGTAGTTTGTCTTTTCAAATACCATTAACCTCTTCCTGTTTAATAGTATCTAATTTTGCTTTATGTGGAATACCTTTTTTAGCAGGGTTTTACTCTAAGGATTTAATTTTGGAGATAGCTTCAATGGAATATATAAATATATTTGGTTATTTTTTGTTTTATTTTTCTACTGGTTTAACTGTATGTTATTCTTTACGTTTATTTTACTATACATTATGCGGTAACTTAAATTTGATAGTATATCACCTTATGAATGAGGAGAATAGAAATATATTAATAGGGATGCTTGGTTTGTTAATAATAGTTATTTTAGGAGGTTCTATATTAAGATGATTGATTTTCCCTACTCCTTCATTGATTTATTTACCTATGGGTTTGAAGTTGATAGTAATTTTTGTTAGAGTTTTAGGAGGATGAATAGGCTATGAACTAAGAATAATGAATTTAGGAGGAAAGTTATTTTCTTTAATTTATATTGATTATTCATCCTTTTTAGGTATGATGTGAAATATACCTTATTTATCTACATATGGAATGTCTTATAATCCTATAGTTATTGGTTATAATTCATTAAAATCTTTTGACGAGGGTTGAAATGAGTATTTTGGAGGTCAAGGTTTATACTTTTTATTTATAAATATAAGTAAAGTTAATCAGTGATGGCAATTTAATAATCTAAGGATTTTTTTAATATTTTTTGTTATGTGAATTGTTGTAGTTATATTTATATTGTTTTATTAATATTCAAATAGCTTAATAAGAGTGTAATATTGAAGATATTAAGGTGATTGATTAAAAATCTTTGAGTATAATTTATGATTAATAAAATATTATTACATTGAAAATGTAATGTTTTCTTTTTAAACTACATAAACGAGAAATATAAATGGAATTAAACCACTAAAATGATAAGTTAGCAGCTTTCATTTGATTAACATATTTCCTTAACTGGAATATTTATTCAATAATATTATTAACAATAATACACCTCTATTTTGGTTTCAGTTAAAGAGTAAGGATAAAGTTAATATCAATCATTAGGTCGAAACTAAGTGCAGTATTGCTTCATACTCAAGATAGATTGAATAATTCAATACTTTTTATATGCAAACCAAATGTTATAATTAACTACTATCCTATAGTAATATAGTTAATTAGCTCAGTTGAGTGACCCTTGGATTCATTCATGATATAATCCAATTAATAGGATAAATAGGAATCTTATTCTGATAATAAATCATGAAAAAATTCTAGATGATATAATAATAATAGTTATGGGTAGCAGTAGAGCAATTTCTACATCGAAGATTAGAAAGATTACTGCAATTAGAAAGAATCGTAATGAGAAAGGTATTCGAGCTGAGCTTTTAGGATCAAATCCACATTCGAATGGGGAACTTTTTTCACGATTTTCGATTTCTTTTTTAGAAAGTGTAGAAGCAATTAATATAATAATGATTGATAATATAATAATGATAATAGTGATAAATATTATAATGTAAATTATTTACCTTGTTGTATACAAACTTTTTGATTGGAAGTCAAAGATACTACTAATATATTAGATAAATAATTATTAACTACCTCATCAGTAAATGGAAATGTATAGGAATAATCAAACTACATCTACAAAGTGTCAGTATCAGGCAGCGGCTTCAAATCCAAAATGATGATTAGATGAAAAATGAAAGTATAAATGACGAAGTAGACAAGTTAAAAGGAATGTTGTTCCAATAATTACGTGTAATCCATGAAATCCTGTTGCTATAAAGAAGGTAGACCCATAAACTGAATCGGCAATAGTAAATGGTGCTTCTAAATATTCATAGGCTTGAAGTGCTGTAAAATATATTCCTAGAATTACTGTAAGGAATAATCCTTGTAATGCTTGATTATAATTATTTTCTAATAATCCATGGTGTGCTCATGTTACTGTTACTCCCGATGATAGGAGGATAGCTGTATTTAATAAGGGAATTTGAAGGGGATTAAATGGTTCAACCCCTGAGGGGGGTCATATTGATCCAATCTCAATAGTAGGTGATAAGCTACTATGAAAGAAGGCTCAGAAGAATGAAATGAAGAAGAATACTTCTGAAATAATAAATAGAATTATTCCTCATCGTAATCCTTTTATCACAAATTTGGTGTGAAGACCTTGATAAGTGCCTTCTCGAATAATATCTCGTCATCATTGAATTATAGTAAGAAGTAAAATTATTATTCCTAATAGTATTAACTTATTGTTATATAAATGAAATCATTTGATTAATCCAGTTATTATGATTAAGGCCCCTAAAGCTCCAGTAAGGGGTCAAGGTCTTTTATCTACTAAATGGAAGGGATGATTGTTATGTCTATTCATTAATTAACTTCTCTAGAATATAATGTACTTAATACTGCAAATACATATGATTGAATAATAGCTACTGCGGATTCAAGAATTAGTAGAGCGATTTGAGTTATGATAAGAATTATCAGGAGTGATGAAGAAATAACTGATCCTGTATTTCCTAATAAAGTTAATAATAAGTGTCCAGCAATTATATTAGCTGCCAGTCGTACAGCTAGTGTTCCTGGCCGAATTAAGTTTCTAATTGTTTCAATACATACTATAAAAGGTATTAGAATAGGAGGTGTTCCTTGGGGAACAAGGTGAGCAAATATATAATGGGTATTATTAATTCACCCAAAGATTATAAATCTGAATCAAAGAGGTAATGCTAATGATAGTGTTATAATCAAGTGTCTTGTTCTTGTAAAAATATATGGAAATAATCCTATAAAATTATTGAATATAATAATTGAAAATAGTGAAATAAAAATTAAGGTTCTTCCTTTATTAATATTTTTAAACCCAATTAATGTTTTAAATTCCCCATGTAGATTAATAATGATTTTATTTCACAATATGAAGTGACGTGATGGGATAAATCAATAGGTACTAGGAATAATCATTAGGCCTATAATGGTGCTTATTCAGTTTAATGAGAGGTTGTATAGACTTGTAGACGGATCAAATACTGAAAAAAGATTAACTATCATTTTCAATCAAGTGGTTTAATTCTAAGTTGTTTTTTAAGTAATGCAGGATAATTAATAAGGGAAAAATAATTAATAAAGGAAAATAATAGAAATATTAAGATGAAAAGTATATATAATGTTAATCAGTTTATAGGTATTATTTGAGGGATAGAGGAATATCTAATGATAATTTTAGTTTGACAGTCTAACGTTATTAATTAACTAATTCTTCTCATCAGAAGTAGTTGCTAAATTACTATTATTTGGTTTAAGAGACCATTACTTGCTTTCAGTCATCTGATGACTCATTTATAAGAGAGATTCAATTAATAAATTTGTTGATTGAGATTCTTTCAATGACAATAGGTATAAATCTATGATTTGCTCCACAAATTTCAGAACACTGTCCAAAAAATAATCCAGGACGACTGATAAGAAAGCTGGTTTGATTAAGTCGTCCAGGAGTTGCATCTGCCTTAATACCAAGTCTTGGCACTGTTCAGGAATGTAAAACGTCAGCTGCTGTAATAATGATTCGAATGAATGTATTTATTGGCAAGGCAACTCGATTATCTACGTCTAGTAGGCGAAAGCTATTATTGTTTATTTCACTTTGTGGAATCATGTAAGAATCAAATTCAGCTTCTAAGAAGTCTGAATATTCATAACTTCAATATCATTGATGTCCAATTGTTTTAATTGTGATAGTTGGATTATTGATTTCATCTATTAAGTATAACAATCGTAGTGATGGAATAGCAATAAAGATTAAGATAATTGCTGGAGCAATTGTTCAAGCTACTTCAATTAGTTGTCCTTCAAGGAGGAATCGATTAATAAAATTATTAGTGGTTAATATGATTATTATGTAGGTTACTACAGTGAGAATTATCACAATGATTATTAGAGCATGATCGTGAAAATAGATCAATTGTTCTATAATTGGTGATGCACTATCTTGTAAATTTATATTGGCTCATGTTGTCATAGGTATTCTAATAAAAGATTAAATTTCTTTATCTATAGGGCTTAAATCTACTGCACTTGTCTGCCATATTAGATAATTACAAAATATTAGTAGGATATAGTAGGGAGTTCTGAATAACTATGTTCTGATGGAGGGGTGTTTTGGAATCATTCAATAGAACTGCTGGTGTGAGTAGGAAAGAGTATTTGTCGATTAGTTGATATTCTTTCTCATATAATGAAGATAAATATTACAACTCCAATAAATGAAATTATTGATCCAATTGATGATATTACATTTCATGTTGTGTATGCATCAGGATAATCAGAATATCGACGAGGTATGCCTGCTAACCCTAAGAAATGTTGAGGAAAGAAGGTTAAATTTACTCCTAAGAATATAATGATGAATTGAATTTTTAATCATTTAGGGTTTATTGATAAACCTGTAAATAATGGATATCATTGAATAAAGCCAGCTATGATTGCAAATACAGCCCCTATGGATAAAACATAATGGAAATGAGCCACCACATAGTAGGTATCATGTAATACAATATCAATTGATGAATTTGCTAATACTACTCCGGTCAATCCACCTATGGTAAATAAAAATACAAATCCTAAGGATCACAGGCATGGGGTGTTATAAGATAATTGTGATCCATAAACAGTGGTTAATCATCTAAAAATTTTAATTCCTGTTGGAACAGCAATAATCATTGTTGCTGAGGTAAAATATGCTCGTGTATCTACATCTATTCCTACTGTGAATATATGATGAGCTCATACTACAAATCCTAATAAACCAATTGCTAGTATAGCAAAGATTATTCCAAGATTCCCGAATGCTTCTTTTTTCCCTCTTTCATGACAAATAATATGGGAAATTATCCCAAACCCTGGAAGGATAAGGATATATACTTCTGGATGTCCAAAGAATCAGAATAAGTGTTGATATAGAATAGGGTCCCCTCCTCCTGCAGGGTCAAAGAAGGATGTATTAAGGTTTCGATCAGTTAATAATATTGTGATAGCTCCTGCTAATACTGGTAAGGAGAGTAGAAGTAATAAGGCAGTAATCCCTACTGCCCAAACAAATAAAGGAATCCGTTCAGGTTTTATGTTAATGGGTTTTATGTTGATAATTGTTGAAATAAAATTTACTGCACCCAGGATTGATGAAATTCCTGCTAAATGTAATGAAAAAATAGCTAGGTCTACTGATGCACCAGCATGTGCAACTCTTCTAGCTAATGGAGGGTAAACCGTTCATCCAGTACCTGCTCCTCTTTCTACTATTCTTCTTGCTAATAGAAGAGTTAGTGAGGGTGGTAGGAGTCAAAATCTTATATTATTTATTCGAGGGAATGCTATATCTGGCGCTCCTAATATTAAAGGTACTAACCAATTACCAAATCCACCAATTAAAATAGGTATCACTATAAAAAAAATTATGATGAAAGCATGGGCAGTAACAATAACGTTATAGATTTGATCATCTCCAATGAGAGATCCAGGTTGGTTTAATTCAACTCGGATCAGTATTCTTAATGAAGTCCCTACTATTCCTGCTCATGCTCCAAAAATAAAGTAAAGAGTTCCAATGTCTTTATGGTTAGTTGAGAATAATCATCGTTTCAATTATTGAAGTAGAATGGCTGAGATATGAGTAGGTGAAGGATTGTAAATCTTTTAAGGAGTTTAAAGTAACTCTTCTACTATTCGAGAAGGTAAATAAAGATTTAGCCTTATATTCACATAATGATTGTAGAATGCAATTCTATAGGAGTAATAAAATTACTAAGGCTTAAAGAGGAATTTTATCTTTATTAATAACTTTGAAGGTTATTAGTTTGTACTTAACTTAAAACCTTGAAGGTTAAATAAGTTAGTTGAGTATTATTGTATTGAAATTAGTAATTAATAGTTACTGTACAGCCTGTTAATCCTAGTACTGATAAAGATATCAATCCAACTGAGAGTCAATTCAATTTGTCATGGGAGATTGACCATGATCATCTTGGTTGGGAATTTAATATAATGAATGATGAATAAGAAAGACGTAGGTAGTAGTATAAAGTAATTAATGAGAGAATCACTATGATGCTAGAAATTCACAAGTGGGAATTATAGGTTAAAGATTGAATAATAATTCATTTGGGAAGAAATCCTAGAAATGGAGGAAGACCTCCTAGTGATAAAAGTGAAGAAAATAATATAAATTTTATGATTTTGTCATCTTTAATAATTAGGAATGTTTGATTAATAAATGAGATTTGTAAGGGTTTTACAATGTAAATTACTGTAAAAGTTAATAGTGAGTAAATGGTAAAATATATTATTCATATATTTTCTCTTATTGATATAGCAGAAAATATTCAACCAAGATGATTGATTGATGAATAAGTGAGGATTTTACGGATTGAAGTTTGATTATAACCACCAATTGACCCAATCAGGATTGAAAGGATAATTATGAGGGAAAAGAACAAGTTTAGATTAATTAAATAAGAAATAAGAACGAGTGGGGTAATTTTTTGAATGGTTATTAGGATAAAGCAATTTATTCATCTTAAGCCTTCTATAACTCTTGGAAATCATCAGTGGAGTGGGGCAGCTCCAGTTTTTATTAGTAGGGGGATTGCTACTATGATGTTTGAAAAGAATCTGCTTATGATTGAAAATACACTTTCTAATAAGGCCTTAGAAATAATGATGAATAAGAGGGTTAATGAAGCTAAGGCTTGAACAAGAAAATATTTTAATGACGCTTCTGATGTATATACATTTTCGTTATTAGATATTATTGGAATAAATGAAAGGAGATTAATCTCTAAACCTATTCATGCTCTGAATCACGAGTTTGATGAAATAGTAATTAGGATTCCTCTAATTAAGGTAATAAAGAATATTATTTTGATTGAACTATTAAACATTAGAGAAGAGAGTTTACACTCTATTAATGGGGTATGAACCCATTAGCTTGATTAGCTTACTTTTCTTACTAAAGTAATTCTTTCTAGTTGGAGCTGCTTGAAATTATTTAATAGTATATTCTGTTGTTAGATAAAGATACATTTTAGTGTAGGATGCATATAAGTTTTTGATATTTATGGGGATAGTTTAAGTCTATTAGGTGTAACAGTTAGTAAAGGTAATATCCAGTAATTACATAATTTATTCTATCACAATAACCCTTTATTCAGGCACTTTACT